ATCAGAAGAGGAGTTCCTTTTGAAGATAGAATTGATTTTCCTTGATATCTGAAATAATGCACGAAAGGATCCTTGAACAACCACAGGGTAATATGAAAATCATTATGAAAAACCGCCAGAAAATGTTCTATTTTTCCATAAAAATGTGTTCGATCAAGAAAAGCTCTATAAGATGTTGATCGTAAATAAGAAGATTGTTTACGGAGAAACACAAATATGGATTCCGATTCATATACATGAAAATTATATAGGAACAGGAATAATCTTTGATTCTCTTTTGAAAATGAAAAATGAATTTTCGTTTTTTGAGTAAAAAGACTATTCCAATTATGATACTCGTAGAGAAAGAATCTCAATAAGTGCAAAAGGGAGGCATCTTGTATCCAACAGCGAAGGGTTTGAACCAATAGTTCCAGATGGATAGGATAGGGTATTAGTATATCTAATACATGATTTAAATGGGATAATTTATCCTCTAAAAAAGGAAATATGGAATGAATTGATTGTAAATTAATGGATTTGGCTATTTCTTTACTTTCTCGAGAAGATACTAATCGCAGTGAGAATGGAATTTCCACAATGACTGCAAACCCCTCTGATATCATTTGATAATCAAAATTTTTCTTATGCCCAACAAATTTATTTTGATTAGAATCATTAGCCAAAATAATCAAATACTTTTGTTGATACATTCGAGTAATTAAACGTTTAACAATTAGTGAACTATATTTATTGTCATAACCTAAACTTTCCATAGGTTCATAAAGAATCAATTTATTTAATCCAGGATCGTGAGCAAGTGCATAAATGTATTCCTGAAAGAGAAGCGGATATAGGAAGTCTCGTTCTCGAGATCTATCTATCTTTAAATATCCTTGTAATTGTAATTCCTTCATTTTAATTTGAAATTCGATTTGAACCAAAGCAGAGGATAGGGGATTTCTCGGGCCATCAAACGATACATAGTACGATACAGTCAAAACAAGGTATATAGTAAGATAGATACCTCGGAGATGATTAATCAAGGGATTCTCTCTTTTTCCATCCAATTGGTTTTTTGCTCGTTATAAGATACCGAGATGGTTAGAAATCCTTTATTTTTGCAACCCGGTCGCTCTTTTGACTTTAGAATAAATTATGTTTCTCAATATACTGTTTCTTCTACACATTCGTCTCCACTCAGGGATATTGTTAATAATTAGGATTCATAAAATAAACGGATTCTCCACCTTTTTTTTAAGGTTATGAAATAACCTTTTCCCGCACCAGGGACTAATATATTTTTAACGTATAATTAGATCGGGTAATTATTCAAATTAAGAACAGAAGCTCGTTGCTTTTTTTATTTCCCTATAACTTAATTTGCGCCTCTCAGCTCTATCCATTTATTCACTTGATCCAACCATGAATTGATTTTTTTGTACCGTTCTAAGAATCAAAACAAATATTATTTTGTACCGATCCCGTAAGGATTAAGTACTCTTATCTTGGAGTTACTCATTGATACGACATGCTGTTTTTTCCATTCGTTCCCGCGCAGGATCAGTCGTGGTCTTACAAACTCTACCAACGGTATGGACGAATCCGTTGCTTCATCCAAATGTGTAAAAGATTCTAGCCGCACTTAAAAGCCGAGTACTCTACCGTTGAGTTAGCAACCCAAAAATGAAATTATGGTGCGTAGATACGATCGGAATAAAAAAACAAGAGAGACTGGTCCCACCCCAAAAACATTTTTTTATAATTGATTTGATTATTAATATAAATAATGAACAGATATAAAAAAATATATATATAATATATATTTATTATATAATATAATAATAAATTCCCAGATAAATATATAAACGGATCTCCCCCCCCCTTTTTTTATTAATTTTTTCCATTTTTTTGTTTGTTTATTCAAAAGAGACTTCTTGTGCTATGTCAAAGGAACCCATCACTTACATGAACTAAACAACTTATTGGGGCGGGGATAAATAGATCCATTTATCCACGATCAATTATATTTGCTCAATACACTATTGTCAATATGGACATTGAAAAAACAAAAGAAAAAAATGGAAATAAAATAATAAGGACTTGTGTTAGATTGGCACTTCATAGCTAACCTACATAGAGAATAAAAAAAGTGTAGATGTAAAAAAGAAATAAATAAAAATAAATTCAATTTAAATTTTAAATTTAAATAAAGAAGAAGAAAATCTCGGGTTTATTTACTATTAAAGGTACAATAAGCAAGCTCGACCCATTTTTTTTTAGCAGAGTCTCACCAAAAACCACCCAATTGAAGATAATCCCATATCGTATATGTATTTATTCTGTTAGTGCATATGCATATATTTACTCAAGTTTTTCTATTTCATATTGGAATATTGGATTGGATATAAATTTTTATTTTAATTCGTGTAATTATAATTAACGCGAAGTTTTTTAAAAATCTCTGCCTTCTTTGAAATATCATGAACGGTTCCCGTAGGTTGAGCGCCTTTTTCAAGGAAATATAGAATAGCAGGAACGTTTGAATAAGTTTGATTCTTTATTGGATCGTAAAAACCGACTTTCTGAAGATCTCTTCCTTCTCTTCGGGATCGAACATCAATTGCAACGATTCGATAGATGGCTCATTGGGATAGATATATATATGAACAATTCCCCCCTTAGAAACGTATAGGAGGCTTTCTCCTCGTACGGCTCGAGAAAGAATGATTTTCATTTATGTCATAGTGTATAGAGTGGCAAGGCAAATAAATAGGTCCATAAAATAAAAATAAGAAATTCAATAGTTTTTTTATTATTCCTTAACGAAAAATCCGAAAAAATCATTCGTACTTATAACTCAAGTTGAATAATTCTCCAAGAGTTCAAAGGAAAATCCTGAGTCCTTGTCCTTGGCATTTCATTTATTGAGCCATCTCTAACCAATTTTTTTTATTCTGCTCAAGTTGTTGAGACAATTGAAAATGGCATTTTCTTGTTCCAGGATCGTTTATCCTTGTTTTGAATCATTGGGTTTAGGCATTACTTCGGTGATCCTTAATCGTTTCAAAATGGCAGCAACATACCCTTTGTTATTTATTGACTGTCGAAGAGTCATACGAACGATTGATTCCCATGTGATACACTTTTGATCGAAATAGTTTTCCCAATTCCAACAAAAAAAGTTTCAAATACAAAAAGACCTTTTGTTAGATGTTAGAATTTAATCTTTTCAATTTCTATATCGAAGATATGCTTACGAAGTTGTTCCAACTTATTGATTGGCATTAACCCTAGACCCTTACCTCTGAGAAATGAATTTCTTTTTTCCGCTCGAGCTCCATCATGTACTATTTACTTTTTACTTTAACCCCAAAACCAACCAAGCGGAGGTTCCAGTAGAGTAGAACAGAACAAACTATGTCGAGCCAACGAGCACCCTATATAAAAAAGTGGTGGATGTAAGAATCCACAACCGATCATGTCCTTCAAGTCGCACGTTGCTTTCTACCACATCGTTTTAAACGAAGTTTTACCATAACATTCCTCTAGTTTGGAACCGGTATGGAATTGATTCAATATGGAATCGTGAATAATCATTGGCTCAATCGATATATAATAATACTTTATTTTTTTCTATATGTATGGTTATTTATCTGTCGAAGTCTCAACAAGGGTTAATTTTTATTAACCTCTTATTATTTATATATTTTGTTATTTTGTATGTATTTCTTTTTTTTTCGTGGGGATGGATAGAAAAGTTTTGTGTAAAGTTTAGGTCGTTATTCTTTTATTTAACCCGATCTGATTGATAAAAAAAATATTGGAATAATATGATCTTGTCATATCCATCAAAATTTATCAAACAATTGTCAATTCAATGGAGGTAATCGCAGAGATTTAAGGAATAACAGATCTTCTTCACCAAAACAGAAATGTCGTTGTCAATGAAATAGAGTAACCGCGGTGCAATATGGACATTGTTTCTACTTTGTTTTACTTCAGGCTAAGTAATCTTTACTAAAATTCCATTTTATTTTAAATAAAAGTAATTGTAATTATTTATCAAAGTGAAGTGAATGGAATGTCTAAATCACCCCCCCCGATCCAATCGTTACATTGATTTACAATTTTTAATTAGAACCAGATGTGAAATCAAAAATTTAGATAAAAAAATGCATCCGTTACATATTAAAATTTCGACCGCCATTGTGGCTTAACTCCTATCTACTGACAAATTTTATGGGGCTAGTGAATCATAAAAAAGGGGGGGCTAGGGTATGCTGGACAATCTTGTATAAGTGAAAAGATAAGCAGGTGCATATTTTTTTTTTTATTATATATTGATCCATATTCCTATCCTACCTGTATCACAAATAGATTCTGTATATCATCAGTGCTCGATTCGATTTGTGAAAAAGAAAGTAAAACATACGATTCTTTTCTGAATCATTAGAAATCGGAAAAGGAACTATTAAATAAACTAAACATTACACTCTTAATCTTACTTAAACAGAAGATTTTTATTTTAATAGAACAAAGCAATCTTTATTCTGGTAGAATTGGACAGCTCTGGGACGGAAGGATTCGAACCTCCGAGTCGCGGGACCAAAACCCGTTGCCTTACCACTTGGCCACGCCCCATTTAGATTTCTATTCAATACTAATAAATACTAATATAGGTGTTGGTCATTCGTCAATTCCCCCAATATCTAATCTATGGAATATGTTAGATTATTGCTAAGATTTGACACGTGTAGTTGTAAAATTAAACTGAATTTATTGATCATTACATATAATTCAATTAAGATATTGTATGAAAGTATGATTCCTTCTATTTTCGTTTGAGAATTGAAGGCTTTTTGATTGGGTTAGTTAAAGAAGAAGTATTCTGGGGTCTATTTTGACTTTCTTCATTTTTACCTTATATCAATAACTCAATCAAAATACAATTATCTCCAAGAATGAAACATTTGTTATGCTTAATATCTTTAGTTTAATCTGTATCTATCTTAATTCTATACTTCATTCGAGTCATTTTTTCTTTGCCAAATTGCCCGAGGCTTATGCTTTTTTCAATCCAATCGTAGATGTTATGCCAGTCATACCCTTATTCTTTTTTCTCTTAGCCTTTGTTTGGCAAGCTGCTGTAAGTTTTCGATGAGATCTTTAATACTGTCTTACAAACATTCATGATTTAGTCAATGAAAAAAAAATTAATATTATAAAATCAATTGATAAGATCAGATAAGTCTTACATTATGAACCCTCGATTTAAACATGGAAATTCTTCAATAAGCGCGATGAATCTGGATCACCTCACTTCCTCATTCTGACCTTTTCCAGTGAACAAGGACCCTATAATAGGGTCCCCACAATAACTAATTGTGCACATAAAAACTCATTTTCATACCGAAAGAGTCTTATTACAATTTACGAAAATTCCTTTTTTTTTATAGAAACCACTTTATTTCTTGTTTTGTTTGGTGTAAAAATGGAATATGTGGTATAAAAATGGATAATCTATTCCCCTTTTTACCAAAAACGATCTTATCTTGGAGATTTTGTAATGCTTACTCTCAAACTCTTCGTTTACACAGTGGTGATATTCTTTGTTTCTCTCTTCATCTTCGGATTCCTATCTAATGATCCAGGACGTAATCCTGGACGTGAGGAATAAAAAAATAAAGGATTCTTTGTTGCTTGATTTCTTCATTTTCTTATGATTTTATCTATTCGAGATATTTAATTATGATAAAAAGTGCTCGAGATTTTCTTTCGAATTTGAAAGAAAATCTCAAGTCATCAGAAGAGGCGGAAAGAGAGGGATTCGAACCCTCGGTACGAATAACTCGTACAACGGATTAGCAATCCGACGCTTTAGTCCACTCAGCCATCTCTCCCAATTGAACAAAGGATAATTACTATGTTACACATGAAGTAAATAAAATAAAAAGTCTTTTTTTTATTCTTTGATTTCTTTATTCTATCTTTATACAGATACAAAAGATAAATTTTATCAGTTTTTAAGTTTAAGCTAAGCAATTAAATTCGAATTGCATTTAGATAACGGGAATACTCAAATAGAAAAAGGGGAAATAAAAAATATAGCTATGGATTTTTGCATAATTCCTTTTTATGTTCTAACTTAAATGGTTCAGGCCACGCCTGTCACTAAATAACTCACCCAAGACAGAACTCATTATTTCAATATTTTGTTCCGATACTATCTACTATCTTTATTATGTATGATGCTCTTGTTCGACAAATGGTCCATTCATATACAATAATAACATTGTGGCGGGTATAGTTTAGTGGTAAAAGTGTGATTCGTTCTATTAACAGCTTAAATAGTTAAGGGTTCTTTCGGTTTTATTCATATTCCGATTAAAAACTTTATTTCTTAGGAAGGATTTAATCCTTTACCTCTCAATAAACGATTTGAGGAAGAATATACATTCTCGGGATTTGTACCCAAGCCAAGTATCAATTATAAATTAATTGGATTTGGATTATGGAATCGCGAAGCATAATTTTTTGAGTTGGATAAAGACTTCCAATTGAATGAGTATGAGTAAAGAATCCATGGAGGGAGATACGCAAACTATTTTTCTAATCGTAACTAGATCTTCTATTTTTTTTTTTAGAGGGGGGATTGAAGCAAAATAGCTATGAAAATGAAACGATGACTTTGGTTTACTAAAGCCACCTACATATTGTTTCAGCTCGGTGGAAACACAATTATTTTCCTCAAGATTCGAACAAGTAGAAATAAAGAACGAAGTAACTAGAAGGATTTGTTATAATTCCACTCTTCTAGAAGGATCATCTAAAAAGCGAGTTGCTTTGGGTCTATTAAGGCAGAAAGGCTGACATAGATGTTATGGATCTCATTTTTTTATTGCGTTTACGACTTAGATCTGGAAATCTATCTTCCATAAAGGAGCCGAATGAAACCAAAGTTTCATGTTCGGTTTTGAATTAGAGACGTTCAAATTAACAATTATGAATTGGCGTCGACTATAACCCCTAGCCTTCCAAGCTAACGATGCGGGTTCGATTCCCGCTACCCGCTCCATATTATATTAATTATATGATATTATGATGATATATCATAATGGCGCGTGTATTATTAATGTGTAATTTGAATAAATGTAAATGCACATCTTTTCCGAAATTCTCTCACATACAATACAAAAATTTTTACGAGCAGGGTATAGAGATAGGAAGGGGAAAAAATTCTAAAGAAAAAAGTCGGAATGGAGGGCGTCCATTGTCTAATGGATAGGACAGAGGTCTTCTAAACCTTTGGTATAGGTTCAAATCCTATTGGACGCAATTTTTTTCCATCTATTTTTTATATTTCATTTAATTTATATGTCTACAAGAAATACATTTTGAATTAATAAGAGAAGTTTATGAACTATTCCCCTTGTACTAAGAATGATAAATTTCTTTATGTTTGTTCCTGAAGTATAAACCGCTCCGTCTGTTCCTGAATAGCTTCCTTCAAAAGGACTT